TGGCACAGACAATACGGCCGGTTGCTTCTCGTGGATTTTCATAACCCTGCTGTGCAAAAATGGGATATGCATTTGAAACGGGTGCCCAAGTTATTATATATATCATGAGTGATACGGAAATTGATCGAGTAATCTCTTCCTTTATCGAAGAAAAGGTATTTCTAGTTTGCATGGTCCAATCATTGAGCCCAAAAATTTCTACAATAAAATTAGGTAGGTCCCTAGTATAGTTCCCTATCCATGATTCTGCTATTTACTGAAATAATGTTACTCGAATATAGGAGGCATCCTTCTGGATGGGTAGAAGGAATAAGTACAATTTTGAATGTTTTACTTATGTACAAAGTAACAAACATTAGATTTTTCAGTCATTCATTGAATGATAAATCACTACAAGTGACGGAGATACACGATTTAAATAACGGAAGATCCCATATTTAAAAATTGTGTCAAGAATGACTGGAAAAGTGGAAACAAGACCGGATATAATTTGATCGTTATGAGAAAATCCAAAATCTTTGTAGACAGAACCAATCATTAGTTCCCAACCATGGGGCGAATGGAATCCTATACATAAATCAGTTAATAAAAGAATAGAAAAAGCTTTTATTGTGTCGCTTAAGTTATATAGGAACTCTTGAACCCAAGAGTTTAGAATAACAAGTTCTTCATTACCAAGAATTGAATAACCACTTAGAATAACGAAACAGATTATATTTGTCGAGAAGTGAAAAATCTTATGGATACGATCCTCATTGTGCATCTTGATCAATTGGATCGTTTCTTTGTAGATTCCGATACGAAGCTTTTGTAGATGTGTTTCTGGGTATTCCTTTAGCATTTCGTCCAAGAGAAAGAGTTCCTCTAATTCTATAACTTTTTTTATAATACTCTTTTCTTGAATATCATTCAAAAAAATTTCGGATTGCCCAGTATTCCACCAATTAGTAACCCAAGATTCTAGGCTTTTATTAAATGAAAGAGAGATCCACCAGGGCAAAAATACTATAGATGCAAGATATAGAAGGGGAATGAATGCTTTCTTTTTTGCCATTTTTTCGTCTTTGATTTTTTAATGAACTCACTTCATTCGTTAACTCTCTACACTACTAATATTTATATCAAACATAAGTTCTATTACAAGTCGTATGGTATTATGAATCCAGTCCTGTTTTTTAGTTTTTGATTTGTGATTCATTGGTTAGTCCTTGAATTTCGAAATAATACAGAAAGAAAATAAAAAAGAGTCCACTTTTGTTACTGTGGAGTGGATTTACATACGCATAAAAATTCGGACAAAGATTTCTGGCTGTTCCGTATACGTCTGCTTTGGCTCAAATGAGCATTCTGAAGAAATTCCAGTTAAGTTATACTATTACTATGGTCTATAAAAAAGACTATTCTTTCATTTCAGTTTTATCCCTCTTGCTACGAACTAAGAAAGCATTCATTCTGAACTTCATTTTTCAAAAAACTTCAATTGGTACACGCAAGAAATAGGCCAATTCGGCAGCCCTTTGCTCAATTTCTCGTGGGGTCAGATTCTGATCGGTACGAGTCAAGGGAATGGCCCCTTGGCCTCTGATTTCCATATAAAGGACACGACGTGCATAAATACCCTCTTTAACTTCTATTCTAATGGACTGAATGTCTTTCATAAGGAATCGGAGGAAGATTCGACGATTTTTTCCAGGAAACCCCCAACGAAAAATACACACTATTCCTTCTTTTCTATCGAATCGATCATAACCGCTACCTACATTCCACAAAATTGTGCACCACAAATAGGAGCTAATAAAGAGACCTGCGATCCCATAGAAAGACATCACGATCCCCTGTGGAAAAAAAATTATTTGCTGAGACGGAAATAAAGATATCAAATCCCTACCAAGATAGCTGGAAGTTCCAACCAATAAAAACCCTAATGAACCTAAAAAAAGGATAAAGGCCCAGCAGAAATTGCTGATTTTTCGAGATCCTCTTATAAATTCTATCCATATACGTTCTGATCGCCAACTCATACTAGATCTCGTTGCATTTTATTGGAATTGATAGAATAACAAAAATCCATTTTACTTTTTTTTATTTCCGAAGTAACTCTAATCAACTAGCACTATTTTGATGTGAACCTTTACTTTAGGAGTAATTCATCGAATTTCTTAGATCTAAAATAATAACATCACCTTTATATGATTCCAGATACCTACATATAGATATATTGACTTTACATCTCAAACATTCGTCGCCCGATCTGTTATATATTTTCTATTTTAAAATACTTAAAATTCATTTCCTCAGATATCGTGTTTACGCATGTATAATCGATTATGTTTGGAGTAAGCCACATGTTAGACTCTAGTCTACTAAATAGATAGCTGTGTTATCGTCAAAGTCTAAGTTTTGAAAAAAACATAGACGGCACTAGCATATTTAAAAAATCTTGTTTTTTTGAACATGAAGAGATAAAGAAGCCATTGCAATTGCCGGAAATACTAGGCCCACTAAAGGCACAAAAATAGAGGGTAAGTTGCTGAGAGTTGTCATAGAATGGATACCTCGACTTAATATTTGTACCTGTTATTTATTGTTATATTAATTGTTATATTTTTTTACCTGTTATTTATTGTTATAAAAGGTATCTTATAATTTTACTAATTCATATATAATTATACTAAGTAATATCTACGTGAGTATATATAGAAAAGGAATGAGGAATGTCGAATTAAATAAATGGACTTACTCATCTTTCGACATGAAATATATGTATCATAATACACTTTTGTATTATTTTATTATATGTCTTATAATTTTTTTTTTTTAATTTAATAAAGATTTTCTTACAAATTCCCAAAAAGTTCGTTATTTATAATCCGATCCAACAACAGGGATTCTTAGTAAAACTAGAGATCCTCTAGAGATGTAGAAAGATGCAAGACTCTATGCCGATATTTGCTATAGTTGAATTATATATACACATGTAATGTAAGAAGGGAGCATGAAATTCATTTTATTCCCCTTGTCAAATTTTTCGGAAGAAATAATTCGCGCTTTTATTTTGTTTGATAGGGGTTTCCTAATTACTAATCAGGAATATCGGTAAAAAAAAAATTCTCCGCATGATTCTTTATGATTCTTTCTACAATTTAATCTTATGTTACCAAAGAAAAATCCATTCTTCTAATTTTTTACTTTGATTCCTATAACCTATAAACTAAATAACTACTTGTTCGGCACAAATAAAATAATTAATTTTTGAAGTTTTAAGTAAGGCTTTACTTGATTGAATTTTGATTCGAGGGAACGAAAGCGTGGAGCTGAAATAACTCACTCAAAACACCTTTTAAAGGATTACGTGGTACGATTAGATCGAATAAGCCCTTATGGAATAAATATTCAGCCGCCTGTGAACCCTCAGGGACTGTCTTATTCAATGTTTGTTCAATTACTCTTTTACCCGCAAATGCGATGTAGGCATTGGGTTCGGCAATAATGATATCCCCCAACATACCAAAACTAGCTGTCACCCCACCAGTAGTAGGAGATGTAAGGATTGATACATAGAATAATTTTTTATTTGATTGATAATCATATAAAGCGGAAGATATTTTTGCCATTTGCATCAAGCTCAAACTTCCTTCTTGCATGCGTGCTCCTCCAGAAGCACACACTAAAATAAGAGGTAAAAATTGATTGGTAGCATACTCGATCAAACGGGTGATTTTCTCGCCTACTACAGATCCCATACTACCCCCCATAAACTGAAAATCCATAACCCCAATTGCTACGGGAATACCGTTTAATTTACCTGTGCCTGTTTGAATAGCCTCAGTTAATCCTGTCTTTCTTTGATAAGAATCAATACGATCTTTATAAGGTTCCTCCTCCGAATGAAATTCAATGGGATCCAAAGAGACCATGTCTTCATCCATAGGGTCCCAAGTACCTGGATCAATCGAAAGTTCGATTCTATCTGAACTACTCATTTTCAAATGGTATACACATTGTTCACAAATATTCATTTTTGATTTCAAAACTTTCTTATAATTTAATCCATAACAATTTTCGCATTGAACCCACAAATGCCTGTATTTTTGAGTTACATCTAGATCATTAGAACTTTCTGTTCTAGTTAAATAACTTCCATCCGTGCTAGTTCTTATACTGGAACTCTCACTTTCACTACTATTTCTACCTTCACCACAAATGTAACTATAAATGTAACAGTAATAGTTATAAAAATTGTTATAAAAAGCACTTTCTAGTTCACTTACAAAAGAAGGATCATTGTCAATCTCAAAAATTTTATTTTCAATATCCAAATTTTTGGAATAACTGCTATTACTATCCCTAACTAAAAAAGTGTCATCAGATACGAAATTCCGAATGCCGACTAAATCATCAACAGTACTGTAACTAGAATTGTCACTATCACTATGATTAGGAATGTTTTTATTGATATTATTTATAATTGGTCCTTCACTTACACTGTTATTTTCATCAATAGGACCAAGATTATTGATTGATTTACTTAGCCTACACCTGTATTCTAACTCCCCCTTAAACAACATCGAATTTAACCATCTTTTTTCCATAGAGCTTTCTTGCCCCTATTTACATGAAAATACAATAGATGAATAGTCATTAAAAAATCAATCATTTGAATATCTCATTTCCTATCAGAATACGGATCTAAATCCAATCACTCGGATTATTAACTAATAACGAGTGGGTCTTAAAAAAAAGGTTCCGTTATATATAGTGAAGTGATACTTAGGGTTCTCGCAAAAGATAATTTTTTTTCAATTAAATTATTAATTTATAAATAGCGGTTTCTCACCTGTTATGTCAAATTCACATAAAAAAAAAACAGTTGTTCTCCCTATGAATATGAAGAACCTTTTTCGTAAAATCTCGTCTACTAAAAAATTTGTATTCCAAGACAGAACAAAAAGGACAATATACAGGATGGATGGGTAGAAGAAGTTGTGATACTTGGCTCG